ATGAATTATGAGTTCAATAGATCCTGTTTAGCAGAAAAACGGATCTTCCTTGCTCATTATCAGATACTCGCTTATTTACAAACCTCGTGTGGGACTCATAGTTCTCATTTCATATCTCATCCTCACGCAAGACCAATACTCTTTTCGTTTCGCTCAGTCCTATCCCCTTCTAGGAATATTTTAGTGATAGGTTCTAAAGGACTTGGACGATCCTGTTTGGTCAAATACCTAGCGAAAAACTCCTATTTTCCTTTCATTATGTTATTTACGGACGAGTTTCGGGATGTCGAGCCTGACAACTTTATAACTGACGATGATGAGATGTATGAGCTTGAGGACGGCTTTTTTGATCTTTTTGATGATGATGGTTTTGATGATGACGATTTTGATGATGACGATTTTGATGATATTGGCGATATCGGTGCTGACTTTGATTTTGATATGGGGCTGTGGGTAACTATGATGGAAGCGCCACCTATATATAAAGCGGCGACAGCAGAAAAGAATGACCCGTTTGATGCCACCTTTCAATTACAATTAATTCGATTAGAATTCGCAAAAGCAATGTCCCATTGCATACTATGGATTCCAAACATTCATGATATGTCTGTGGAGGAGTCGAATTACTTATCCCTCGGTCTATTAGAGAACTATATCTACGGAGATTGTGAAAGAGGTTCCACTAGAAATTTTCTTGTTATTGCTTCGACTCATATTCCCAAAAAAATGGATCCCCGTCTAATAGCTACGAATAAATTCAATACATGCATTAAGATGCGAAAGCCTCTTCTTTCACAACGGCGAAAGAACTTTTTCATTCTTTCCTATACTAAGGGATTTCACTTGGAAAAGTTCCATACTAACGGATTCGGGTCCATAACCATAGATCCCTGTGCACGAGATCTTGTAGCACTTACCAATGAGGCCCAATTAATTAGTCTTTCACAGAAGAAATCAATTATAGACACTAATACAATTAGACTCGCTCTTCATAGACCAATTTGGGAGCATCGATACCGGGTAAGACCGGCTGGGAGTCATGGGGTCGTTTTCTATCAGATAGGAAGGGCTGTTGCACATAATGTACTTCTAGGTTATTGCTTAAGTAATTACCCCATAGATCCTATATCTATCTTTCTAATTAGACACTTCCTTATAGCGGGGGATTCTTGTTTGTACAAATGGTACTTCGAACTTGAAATGAGCATGAAGAGATTAACGATACTTCTTTATCTTTTGAGTTTTTCTGCCGGATCGGTCGCTCAAGATACTTGGTCTACACTCAAACCCCGTGATCGAAGGCGCGTCGCTTTCTTTAAATTCGGTCGGGAGGATTCTGCTCTAGTTAATGGCCTATTAGAACTAGAAGTCGCTCTGGTGGGATCCTCACGGACAGAAAAAGATTGCAGTCAGTTTGATAATGATCGAGTGACATTGCTTCTTCGGTCCGAACCAAGGAATCCGTTAGATATGATGCAAAATGGATCTTGTTGTATCGTTGATCGGAAATTTCTCGATGAAAAAGAAGGCGAATCGGAGTTTGAAGAAAAAGGCGGATCGGAGTTTGAATTTGAAGAAGATGGCGGCCCGAGGTTTGTAGACAGGGAAGGAGGAAGATCCCTCCTCCTGAATCTGAATAGGGCAGAGGCGCGTTTATTCCATAACATAATTGGGTCTCCTAGAATATGGCGCCCTGGTTTCAATCTATTTGATTTTTTCGAAAGGACCGATGAATTGGAATTTCCCTATTGGGCCAAGTCATTTTTGGACAGGTGGCCTCGTGAAGCGGAGCCTGAACTGGATTATTTTGAGCTCTTCCAAACGATGCTGGCCCGTGCACGAGAGGAATATTCCGAAGAACAAGATGAGGATGAGGATGAGGGGGATGAGGAAGCGCTCCTTTCCTTTTGGGAGAGAATCGCGCGGTACTGGGTACGAAATAGATTTTTCAGAGAAAAAGGCTTTTTTCGAATAAGCCAATTCATTTGGAACCCTCCAGATCCATCCGTTTTCATATTCCGAGATCCGGTCCTTAAGGTCTTACGTCGAAACCTCTTTGCAGATGAAGAGATGTTAGATTCAGATTCAGAGCCAGAGTCAGATTTAGAGTCAGAGCCAGAGTCAGAGCCAGAGTCAGAGTCAAAGTCAGAGTCAGAGTCAAAGTCAGAGTCAGAGTCAAAGTCAGAGTCAGATTCAGAGTCAGAGCCAGAGCCCGAGGAACCTTATGTTCCCCGACGAGATACTCCCAAATCTCTCCGCGCACCCTGGTTCCTCTGGACTCAGAATCAGAATAAGGTGCGATTCGAATTGTTGATTTATCGCCAGAGACATTTTAGATCCATTAGAACCAATAGTTCCTTTTTTCAGGGATCTTTCCATTCTAAGACTCGATCCGAGAGTTACCGGTATTTATCAAATCTGTTCCTATCTAACGGAACGCTATTGGATCAAATGATAAAGGCATTGTTTAGAAAGAGATGGATTTTCCCGGAAGAAATGA